TCCTCGTATGCCCCGGAGGATAGATTATTACGAGCCATACTTGGCATTCAGGTATCCACTGCAAAAGAAACTTCTCTAAAACTACCTATAGGTGGAAGGGGTCGAGTTATTGATGTGAGATGGATCCAGAAAAAGGGGGGTTCCAGTTATAATCCAGAAAAGATTCGTGTATATATTTCACAGAAACGTGAAATCAAAGTAGGTGATAAAGTAGCTGGAAGACATGGGAATAAAGGTATCATTTCCAAAATTTTGTCTAGACAAGATATGCCCTACTTGCAAGACGGAACGCCTGTTGATATGGTCTTCAACCCATTAGGAGTACCCTCACGAATGAATGTGGGACAGATATTTGAATGTTCGCTTGGGTTAGCGGGGGATCTGCTAAAGAGACATTATAGAATAGCACCTTTTGATGAGAGATATGAGCAAGAGGCTTCGAGAAAACTAGTGTTTTCTGAATTATATGAAGCCAGTAAGAAAACAAAAAATCCATGGGTATTTGAACCTGAGTATCCGGGAAAAAGCAGAATATTTGATGGAAGAACAGGAGATCCTTTTGAACAACCCGTTCTAATAGGCAAGTCCTATATCCTAAAATTAATTCATCAAGTTGATGATAAAATCCATGGACGTTCGAGTGGACATTACGCACTTGTTACACAACAACCCCTTAGAGGAAGGGCCAAGCAAGGGGGACAACGAGTAGGAGAAATGGAAGTTTGGGCTCTAGAGGGATTTGGTGTTGCTCATATTTTACAAGAGATGCTTACTTATAAATCTGATCATATTAGAGCTCGTCAAGAATTACTTGGTGCTACGATCATTGGAGGAACAGTACCTAACCCTGAGGATGCTCCAGAATCTTTTCGATTGCTCGTTCGAGAACTACGATCTTTGGCTCTGGAACTGAATCATTTCCTTGTATCTGAGAAAAACTTCCAGATTAATAGGAAGGAAGTTTGATCTGAATGAATCAGAATTTCTATTCTATGATCGACCGGTATAAACATCAACAACTTCGAATTGGATTAGTGTCTCCTCAACAAATAAGGGTTTGGGCCAACAAAATCCTACCTAATGGAGAGATAGTTGGAGAGGTGACAAAACCCTATACTTTTCATTATAAAACCAATAAACCGGAAAAAGATGGACTATTTTGTGAAAGAATCTCTGGACCCATAAAAAGTGGAATTTGTGCTTGTGGAAATTATCGAGTGATTGGAGCCGAAAAAGAAGACCTGAAATTTTGTGAAGAATGCGGGGTGGAATTTGTTGATTCTCGGATACGAAGATATCAAATGGGATACATCAAACTCGCATGTCCAGTGACTCATGTGTGGTATTTGAAACGTCTTCCTAGTTATATCGCGAATCTTTTAGATAAGCCCCTTAAGGAATTAGAAGGCCTAGTATACTGCGATGTGTGATTTGATCGAAATTTGCATTTTACAGATTCGGACTAATAAACTGTCATCCCATTCAATCTGATTGGGATGCCCCTGACTCTGACATGTGTCTTGGAAGGAGTAACATGAAGCTCAGAATTATGGGTGTATTCAATACTTCCAAATGAAAGAAAGGGGAATTGATCCATGGTCGATTCCGTAACAGATAAATAGGAATTGCTAGTTATACCTCGTGAAAAAAAAAAGACTTTTTCGTGGAATTAGCCATTCCATTTCTTTTAGAGAGAGATTCTGTTCAAGCAAGCAAATATGGCATGGTTACAGAAGTTTATCTATCGCATATATGCTTCAAGGGGCATCATGACATAACCATCGAGGTGAATAGGGACCTAAAAGATCGGATGGAACGAAACGATATATAGACAAGTAAATCCCTTACGAGTCCTAAAGTATTCCTTTAAGGGGGATTCATCATTTGAAGGGAAGTAGACTACTCAATAATTAATTTCCTATTTCTATTTTGTCGTAAATAAGTCATTCAGAAAGTGAAAAAGTTAAAGTCAAAAGAAAAATGAATTAATGAAAGGTTGGTCTTTACTGGGAACTTGAGTAAGGAGTAGTTCTTTGTAGGGTTTTCTTTTTATCGAACAAAGTAAAAAAAAAAGAATTCCCTTCTTTATTTGGTGTAACTACTTGAGCCGGATGAGAGGAAACCTTCACGTCCGATTTTTAAGGGGGGAATCCAATCCTATAGGAACCTATCTCAATTTTTCTTTTGCTAGGCCCATAGCTAAAAAACCTACTTTCTTACGATTACGAGGTTCATTCGAGTATGAAATCCAATCCCGGAAATACAGCATCCCGCTTTTTTTTACTACCCAAGGCTTCGAGACATTTCGAAATCGAGAAATCTCTACAGGAGCGGGTGCTATCAGAGAACAATTAGCCGATTTGGATTTGCGAATTATTATAGATAATTCGTTGGTAGAATGGAAGGAATTAGGAGACGAAGAGTCCGCTGGAAACGAATGGGAAGATAGAAAAATTCGAAGAAGAAAGGATTTTTTGGTTAGACGGATGGAATTAGCTAA